GGAGGTGGGGGGTGGGGCGTCTGGTTATAATGGTGGGAAAAAGATTGATAGGGGGGTATGGGAAGGGGGGTATTCACATCTATAGATAGCTTCTTTGAATAGGAAATTTTTAATGAATTAACGATAGAGATTGATATGTATAATGCCAGGCAAGTGACTTCTAATATATGTTGCATGTGCTTAGTTCTGTTTTTGGGGTTTGGCAGGACAATTACGAGTACTTGTATACTTTTGAGGTTACGGGGGGTAAGGGGGGTTTGATCTAAATTAGTCTTTATCTGTTGGATGTGTGGTGTGTACGTGTGTACGTACGTGTACGTGTGTACGTGTACGTGTACGTACGTGTGTGTGTACGTACGTGTGTGTGTACGTACGTGTACGTGTACGTACGTGTACGTGTACGTACGTGTACGTGTACGTACGTGTACGTGTACGTACGTGTACGTGTACGTACGTGGTGTGTACGTACGTGTACGTGTGGTTGTGTGTGTACGTGTGTGTGTACGTGTGTGTGTACGTGTGTGTGTACGTGTGTGTGTATGTCCTGTAACCATTGACTGAATTGCACCTTATGGTTGTGCGATGCGGATAAATGATGAAGGATAAGCCCAGCTACAAATTATTTGACTGCTACGAGGCCTTTACGGCCATAGCTGAGTGATACCAGTCCCCCCCCCCTAAAAATTAAAAGATACCAAATGCATGACACCACAGTTATGTGTGATCATGGGCTGATTAGTCATTAGTCCATCGAGATGTCCCATTTGAAGGGTTAGTAGGATTGGATTGAGGACTATCATGGCCCTGAAGTAAGAACCAGATGCCAGGTATAGTTTCAGTATAGAAACCCCCACATTCGATGGGCCCGGAGCGAGAAGAGGTACACATCGGGCAAGGGTTGATGGTTTCTCGAGGCATGGTGTTTAAGCTCGTGATCTAAGTGAGGTGCAGCATGTAAAATCAAGCATAATATGTACATGCTTATATGCATGGGGCAAACCATTAATGCACGATATACATAGGGGGAGGAAAAGGGTACATACTGGGGAAGCACAGTAAATGTTGTTAAATATATGAATTAAGGTATGGAAGAAAAATCAAGGAATAGTTTAGTTAGAATATCAGCTTTGGGTGCTGATGGCGGGGCTGTTGCTTCTTCCTTGAGTCTTAGGGAGATGGTGTTCTCCATTTTTGGTTTACAAGACCAAAGTAATTAATATACTACAAAGACTCTTCATTTTAAAAGATTATTCTCGACGATGCTGGCGACTGGTATGAAAATTAGGAGGATGGCGAAATAGAGGATTGAGGCTAGTTGGCCGATGGTGATAAATGGGTGTTCTACTGGTTGGCCCCCAATTCAGGTCAAGGTGAGGAGGTCGGCTACTAGCAGTCAAAATAGGCATTGGCTGAGTGGGCGGAACATCATGCCTCGTTGTTTTGAGGTGTGCAGCAGGGGAATAATGGCTAGGACTAGGATGGAAAGGACTAGGGCTAGTACTCCTCCTAATTTGTTGGGGATGGATCGTAGGATTGCATATGCAAATAGGAAGTATCATTCGGGCTTGATGTGGGGCGGTGTGTTGAGTGGGTTGGCGGGTGTGTAGTTGTCTGGGTCTCCTAGTAGGTCGGGTGAGAATAGTACTAGTATCATGAGTACTAGAGCTAGGAATAGGGCTCCTAGAATGTCCTTGATGGTATAGTATGGATGAAATGGGATTTTATCAGAGTCGGAGGGGATTCCTGAGGGATTATTGGATCCTGTTTCGTGAAGAAATAATAGGTGGATGGCTGCTAGTGCTAAGATGATGAATGGTAAGATAAAGTGGAAGGCAAAAAATCGTGTCAGGGTGGCTTTGTCTACTGAGAACCCCCCTCAGATTCATTCTACAAGGCTAGTCCCGATGTATGGGATGGCTGATAGTAGGTTGGTAATCACAGTTGCGCCTCAGAAGGATATTTGTCCTCATGGTAACACGTAACCTATGAATGCTGTTGCTATGACTGTGAATAACAAGATGATGCCGATGTTTCATGTTTCGGAGTATGTGTAAGACCCATAGTATAGGCCCCGTCCGACGTGCAGAAATAGGCAGATAAAGAATATGGAGGCCCCGTTGGCATGTATATATCGGATGACTCAGCCATAGTTGACGTCTCGGCAGATATGGGTGACTGATGAGAAAGCTGTAGCTGTATCTGACGTGTAGTGCATGGCTAAAAATAAACCTGTAAGAATCTGAAGGATTAGGCAAATTCCGAGGAGAGAGCCGAAGTTTCATCATGCTGAAATATTTGATGGTGTGGGTAAATCAATGAATGAATTGTTGATGATTTTGGCTAATGGGTGGGTTTTACGAATGTTGGTCATTAATGTTCTTATAGTTGAAATACAACGGTGGCTTTTCATGTCACTGGTCATGGTTAGATTCCATGTAGGAATAATGATGACATACGTTGTATTTATTTTAAGCGTTATTTTTGTAGTTAGTTTTGTAGGGTTTTCTTCGAAACCTTCTCCTATCTACGGTGGGCTCGTTTTAATTGTTAGTGGGGCTGTTGGTTGTGGGATTGTGTTAAGTTTCGGAGGGTCTTTTCTGGGGTTGATGGTATTCTTAATTTATCTAGGGGGTATGTTGGTTGTTTTTGGTTATACCACTGCTATGGCTACTGAGCAGTATCCTGAAGTTTGAGTCTCTAATAAGGCCGTTTTAGGTGCTTTTATTGTCGGGCTATTATCCGAGTTATTGGCTGCTTGTTATATTTTGAAGGGTGATGATGTTGAAGTTGAAGTTGTATTAAAGTTTAATGGAGCGGGTGATTGGGTCATTTACGATACGGGTGATTCAGGATTTTTCAGTGAGGAAGCCATAGGAATTGCGGCTTTGTATAGTTATGGAACTTGGCTTGTTATTGTTACTGGCTGATCACTTCTCATTGGGGTATTGGTGATTATGGAGGTTACTCGTGGAAACTAAGTGTAAGTAGAGTGAGAGTAAGGGTTAGGGTAAGTATGAAGGATATAAAGTACAACTTGATTAGGCCCTTTTGGCTGGAGACGGTGATTGAGGATTTTATTTGGAAGAAGGCAATGGATTTTGGTAGAATTTTTTCTGTCCAGGCTAGGTCTAGTAGTGTTGATGCTGATTTCTGGCTCATGATTAGGCTTATTTTGGGTATTAAGCGGTGTATGATGGTGGGAAATGAGCCCAGCATATTTGAGAATTTGTATAGGTCTGAGGGGTGCTTGAATTTTAGGTTTTGTATTATGAGGTTAAGTTCTAGTGCCAGAATGAAGCCTAAGATAGTTACGGTGAGGGCCATTATTTTGAGATAATGAGGCATAGTTATCTGTGGGGTAGTGGTGGGTGTAATGTTGTAGGAAATTAGGAATCCTGCAAAAATGCTCCCGAATAAAAGACGTTTGATGGAATTGATTAGGGGTGGATTATTCTCGTTGATTGTGATAATAGGGTTGAAGCGAGGTTGGCCTAGGAGTGCAAAGAATATAATTCGAGTGCTATAGGCAGCTGTTATGGATGTAGCAACGAGGGTTATTAGTAGGGCTCAGGCGTTGGTATACGACGTGTTGGCGGTTTCAATGATTAGGTCTTTAGAATAGAATCCCGTTAGGAAGGGTATTCCTGTAAGTGCTAGGCTTCCGATAATTAGGGAGGTAGTAGTAAATGGTAGCGCTTTGAATAATCCTCCTATTTTTCGGATGTCTTGTTCATCATTTAGGCTATGGATGATTGATCCGGAGCACATAAATAATATGGCTTTGAAGAATGCGTGTGTGCAGATGTGGAGGAATGCTAGGTAAGGTTGGTTGATGCCGATGGTTACAATTATCAGTCCAAGCTGGCTGGAGGTAGAAAAAGCAACGATTTTTTTGATGTCGTTCTGTGTTAGGGCACAAATTGCTGTGAATAGGGTTGTGATTGCTCCTAGGCATAGTGTGATGGTTTGTATAGTTTTGTTATGCTCTATTAAGGGGTGGAATCGGATTAGGAGGAATACCCCTGCTACAACTATTGTGCTTGAGTGCAGTAGGGCCGATACGGGGGTAGGGCCTTCTATGGCTGAGGGTAGTCATGGGTGGAGACCAAATTGTGCGGATTTTCCAGCGGCTGCCAGTAATAGACCAGTGAGGGGGATATTTAGGTTTTCGTGGTTGGTTATAAAAATTTGTTGAAGGTCTCATGTGTTTAGATTGGCCAGGAATCAGGCCATGGCTATAATGAATCCTACATCTCCGATGCGGTTGTATAGGATGGCTTGTAGTGCGGCTGTATTTGCGTCTGTTCGTCCATATCATCAGCCGATGAGTAGGAATGACATAATACCTACTCCTTCTCAGCCAATGAATAGTTGAAATATGTTGTTGGCAGTAACCAGAATTATCATAGTGATGAGGAATAGGAGTAAATATTTAAAAAATCGATTGATGTGGGGGTCTGAGTGTATATACCACATTGAGAACTCTATGATAGATCATGTGACGAATAATGCCACTGGCACGAAGATTATTGAGAAATAGTCAAGTTTGAAGCTAAGGGACAATTTTATTGTCTGGATAGTAGTTCAGTGTCAGTTTGAGATCATTGTGTCCTGTCCCAGGTGTAGGAATATTATTATAGGGACTAGGCTGATTATGAAGGCATATGAAATAGTGGTTTTTACGTATTGTGGATAAAGCTTGTTATTGTATATAGAGGTGTTAGTTATTATGATAGGGAGGGTTAATATAAATAGTGCTACAAGAATTGAGGAAGTGAATAGGTTAATTACTTTTATTTGGAGTTGCACCAATTTTTTGGTTCCTAAGACCAATGGATTACTACTATCCTTTAAAAGTTGAGAAAGCCATGTTTTTATACATGGAAGCATGAGTTAGCAGTTCCTGCATATACTATCTCGGTAAATAAAAAGGCTTAAGCTTTTATTATCAGATTACAATCTAATGTTTTCGTTAAACTATATTTACAGTAGATGGGACCAAGGATGACTTTAGGGTTGAGTGAGAGAAGCAGTAGGGGTAGTAAGTGGAGAGCTATTAAGGAGTTTTCACGTGTAAATGATGGTTTAACGTTTTTAATATGGTGTGTGTACTTCCCGCGTTGTGTGGTAATTAATATGTATAAGGAGTATAGGGCGGTAATGGTAATGTTGATTCCTATCAGGATAATAGTAATATTGGATCATGAAAATGAGGCTATAACTACAAATAGCTCTCCTACTAAGTTGATTGTGGGTGGTAGTGCTAGGTTAGTCAAGCTAGCAAGTAGTCATCATGCGGCTATTAGTGGTAAGAGTGTTTGAAGTCCTCGTGCAAGAATTATAGTACGGCTGTGAACACGTTCGTAGTTAGAATTAGCTAGGCAAAATAGTATAGATGATGTTAGGCCATGGGCGATTATTAGGGCTGTTGCTCCTATGTAGCTTCATGGTGATTGGATTAGTACTGCTACAATTACTAGGGCTATATGGCTTACAGAAGAATAAGCGATTAGGGACTTTAGGTCTGTTTGGCGTAGACAAATGGAGCTCGTTATGATTATTCCTCAGAGGGACAATATTATGAAAGGGTATGCTATGAAGTTTGTTAATGGGTTTAATAGGTCTGTAATTCGTATTATTCCGTATCCGCCTAGTTTAAGGAGCACGGCGGCAAGGACCATAGACCCGGCGATGGGGGCTTCTACATGGGCTTTCGGGAGTCATAGGTGGAGGCCGTATAGTGGTATTTTTACTATGAATGCTATTATGCATGCTAGTCAGAGTAGAGCATTTGATCAGGAATCTAGTAAGGGTGGCGCTCAATACTGGATTACTAATAAATTTAGGGTGCCTAAGTTATTTTGGACTCATAGTAGTGCGATTAGGAGGGGCAGAGACCCTACTAGGGTGTAAAATAGGAAGTACAGGCCGGCGTTTAGGCGCTCTGTTTGATTACCTCATCGAGTAATAATAATTAGTGTTGGTATTAGTGTAGCTTCGAATAGAATGTAGAATATAATTAGCTCCGTGGCGGTGAATGTTATAATTAGGAATAGTTGTAGTAAGACTAGTATTGTAATGTAGAGCTTTTTTCGGGTGAGAGTTTCTTTTGATAGGTGATATTGGCTTGCTATGAGTATTAAGGGAAGGAGTCATGTTATGAGTATTAATAGGGGAGCTGATAGGGAGTCAGTAAAAAATAATAGGGAGAAGTTTAGGTTGTTATCTGTGAATTGGTTGAGGTATGTCAGGCCAATGAGGCTGATTAACATGCTATATGCTGTTGTGTTGATTCAGATTATGCTAGGTTTTGATAGTCACGTCAGGGGGATTAGTATTATAGTTGGGATGATAATTTTTAGCATTGTAGTAAATTCAAGTTTTGTACGTGGTCTGTTCCATATGTATTGGAGATTATAACTAGTAAGGATAGCCCCAATGCTGCTTCACAGGCGGCGAATACAAGGAGGATAATGGGGGTTATGCTGGCTAGTGTGAGGTGATTGGTTAGGATGGTCACTGTTATTATAACAAAAAGGGATAATATTATGCCTTCTAGGCAGAGTAGGGAAGATATTAGGTGGGATCGGTAAATAAGCAGTCCTATAAAAGATAGAGTAAAGGCTAAAAAGATGTTAATATACACTATGGACATTTGATAATTGTAATATGAGTTACAATCTAATGAGTCGAAATCATTTGTTTTGGTTAAACTAATTATCACTATTCATTTCATTCTAAACCTTCTTCGGTTCATTCGTAGGCTAGACTTAGGGCTAGTAAGGAGATTAGTGCTAGCGCTATGGTGAGTGTTGTCTTTAGGTTAATTGATTGGGAGGCTCATGGTAGTGGCAGGAGTAATGCAATTTCTAGGTCGAATAGTAGAAATGTGATGGCTACTAGGAAAAATTTTATAGAGAAAGGCAGGCGTGCCGATCCTAGGGGGTCAAAGCCTCATTCATAGGGGCTTGCTTTTTCTGAGTAGATGTTTGATTGAGGCAGCCAGAATGCGATTAGGACAAGTAGTGATGCGAGAGATACGTTGATGAGTAGAGTTAGTATTATGTTTATTATTTCTCTCTGGGTTGTTACCAAAACTGGTTGATTGGAAGTCAACTGTACTTATTATACTAGAGAATTAAGATCCTCATCAATAGATGGAGACATATAGGAATAATCACACGACATCTACGAAATGTCAGTATCAAGCAGCTGCTTCAAATCCAAAATGGTGGCTAGATGTGAAGTGGTAGTTTAGTTGTCGTAGGAAGCATACAACGAGGAAGGTAGAGCCAATAATGACGTGGAGACCATGGAATCCTGTGGCTATGAAGAATGTGGAGCCGTAGACTCCGTCAGAGATTGTAAAAGGTGCTTCGTAGTATTCTGAGGCTTGCAGAAGGGTGAAATACAGGCCTAGGGAGATTGTAATAAATAATGCTTGGAGTATGTGTTTACGGTTGCCTTCTATTAGGCTATGGTGGGCTCAGGTGATGGAGACTCCGGAGGCTAGAAGGACTGAGGTATTAAGCAGTGGCACTTCCAGTGGATTTAAGGGCGTGATACCTGTGGGTGGTCAGCAACCTCCTAATTCGGGGGTTGGTGCTAGGCTTGAGTGGTAGAAGGCTCAGAAAAAGCCTGCGAAGAAAAAAACCTCCGATACGATAAAAAGAATTATTCCGTATCGTAGGCCTTTTTGAACAGGGGGAGTATGATGGCCTTGGAATGTCCCTTCTCGAACTACATCTCGTCATCATTGGAATATAGTTAGTAAGTTGGTTGTTATACCTAGGGTCAGCAGGGATATTGAGCTAAAGTGGAATCATATTACTAATCCTGATGTTATGAGAAGGGCAGAGAGAGCTCCCGTTAGTGGCCATGGGCTTGGGTTTACCATGTGATATGAGTGGGTTTGGTGGGTCATTAGGTGTTATCATGTAGGTATAAGCTTACTAGTAAAGTAAAAACGTAAGCTTGAATAAGGGCCACTGCAAATTCTAAGATGGTTAGGAGAATAAGGATAATAAAAGTTACTATAGCGGTAATGGTGCTGATGCTTGTTAAAGCCAAGGTGGCTTCACCGATCAGGTGGATTAATAAGTGACCTGCGGTGATGTTGGCTGTTAGTCGAATAGCTAAGGCTATGGGCTGGATAAAAAGGCTAATGGTCTCAATGATTACAAGTATTGGGATCAGAGGTAGGGGTGTTCCTTGTGGTAGAAAGTGGGCTAAGGATGCCTTTATTTTGTATCGAAAACCGGTGACTACCGTACCCGCTCACAGGGGGATGGCCATGCCTAGATTTAGAGACAGTTGGGTAGTGGGAGTAAATGAATGGGGCAGAAGGCCTAAGAGATTGGTAGACCCAATAAATAGGATTAAGGACATTAATATTAGTGCTCAGGTTTGTCCCTTTTGGTTGTGAACAGATAGTATTTGTTTTGATGTTAGTTGAACTAATCATTGTTGGATGGAGATGAGTCGGTTATTGATTAATCGACTCGGTGAGGGGAATATAATGCCTGGGAACATGGTGATAAGAATAACAATAGGGAGTCCTATTATTGTAGGGGTAATGAAAGAGGAGAATAGATTTTCGTTCATTTTTTCTCTCAAGGTGTAATGGGGTTTGACATGGATACCGGTTTTGGTTCAGGGTTCTCTGGGAAATAATACTTGGATACTTTTAGTTGAAACATAAAGAATAGGGTAATAATTATTGACAGGATTATAATGAACCATGTTGAAGTGTCCAGTTGTGGCATGTCATTGAGGAGAGATTCATGCTCTCAATTTTTAACTTAAAAGGTTAATGCTACTTAGCTTCTCAATGAATTTATAGTATTGAGGCGGATCATTTTTCGAAGTGGGATAGGGGTACTAGTTCGAGAACAATGGGCATAAAGCTGTGGTTGGAGCCGCAAATTTCAGAGCATTGACCATAATATAGTCCTGGGCGCATAGCTATAAGGGTGGTTTGATTGAGGCGTCCCGGGATAGCGTCGGTTTTTAGTCCTAGGGATGGTACGGCTCATGAGTGTAACACGTCTTCGGACGAGATTAGTATACGGATTGTTATTTCTATTGGAAGAACCACTCGATTATCTACTTCTAATAATCGTAGTTCTCCGGGCTTAAGCTCTTGAGTTGGGACTATGTAAGAATCGAAGTTTAAATCTTCATAGTCCGTATATTCATAACTTCAATATCATTGGTGGCCTATGGTTTTTACAGTCAGGGAAGGGTTATTAATTTCATCCATTATGTAGAGGATTCGTAGCGAGGGTAAGGCGATTAGAATGAGGATAATGGCGGGTAAAATGGTTCAGACTGTTTGCACTTCTTGAGCATCTATAGTGCTAGTGTGTGTTAGTTTAGTGGTAAGTATGAGTGAAATGATATAGAGAACAAGAGAGCTGATTAAGAATACAATTATTAGTGTATGGTCATGAAAATGGAGTAGTTCTTCTATGATAGGGGAGGTTGCATCTTGAAGGCCTAGTTGGAAGGGGTATGCCATAGAGACATAAAGGGTTTTCACCTATAATTTGACTTTGACAAAGTCATGTAATTTTTACTAATATCTCTTTATCGAGAAAGACATAGTGGTTATGATGTTGGCTTGAAACCAATTCTAGGGGGTTCGATTCCTTCCTTTCTTATTTTGATAGCACGTAGGCTGGTTCTTCGAATGTGTGATATGGGGGAGGACATCCGTGTAATCATTCAATGTTTGTAGAAGTAAGCTCCACTGTCAGTACTTCTCGTTTGGATGCGAAAGCTTCTCAAATTATGAAGATTATTAGTATTACCGCTGTTAGTGAAATGAAGGAGCCTATGGAAGATACCGTATTTCATGTCGTGTAGGCATCTGGGTAGTCAGAGTATCGTCGGGGTATACCTGATAGGCCCAAAAAATGTTGGGGAAAGAATGTCATGTTTACTCCCACGAATATAATTGTGAAATGAATTTTTGCTCAAGTATCGTTTAGTATGTAGCCTGTAAATAGGGGGAATCAGTGGACAAATCCGCCTATGATTGCAAAAACTGCTCCCATTGAGAGAACGTAATGGAAATGTGCTACTACATAGTATGTGTCGTGAAGAACGATGTCTAGTGATGAATTTGACAGCACAATGCCTGTTAAACCACCCACTGTGAAAAGAAAGATAAAGCCCAAGGCTCCTCATATGGCTGGTGATCATTTGATGTTTCCTCCATGTAGGGTGGCTAGTCAGCTGAATACTTTCACTCCCGTCGGGATTGCGATAATTATAGTGGCTGAAGTGAAATATGCTCGTGTGTCAACGTCCATCCCTACGGTAAACATATGATGGGCTCATACAATGAACCCTAAAAATCCGATAGATATTATTGCCCAAACTATCCCCATGTAGCCAAATGGTTCTTTTTTCCCTGAGTAATATGTTACGACGTGTGAAATAATTCCGAATCCTGGTAAAATTAGAATATATACTTCAGGATGCCCAAAAAATCAGAATAGATGTTGGTACAAGATAGGATCTCCTCCTCCGGCAGGGTCGAAGAAAGTAGTGTTTAGATTTCGATCCGTGAGTAATATGGTAATGCCGGCTGCTAGCACTGGTAGGGATAGGAGTAGGAGTACGGCCGTAATTAATACGGATCATACAAATAGGGGGGTTTGATATTGTGACATTGCAGGAGGTTTCATGTTAATAATAGTTGTAATAAAGTTGATGGCCCCCAGGATGGATGAGACACCTGCCAGGTGCAAGGAAAAGATTGTTAGGTCCACAGATGCTCCTGCGTGTGCCAGATTTCCTGCTAGAGGAGGGTACACAGTTCATCCTGTTCCCGCGCCTGCTTCTACTATGGAGGAGGCTAAGAGTAAAAGGAAGGAGGGGGGTAGAAGCCAGAAGCTTATATTGTTTATACGTGGGAATGCCATGTCAGGTGCACCAATTATTAAGGGCACTAACCAGTTCCCAAAACCTCCAATCATGATGGGTATCACTATAAAGAAAATTATTACGAAGGCATGGGCAGTCACAATTACATTGTAAATCTGGTCATCTCCCAGCAGAGCACCAGGTTGTCCCAATTCAGCGCGAATTAATAGGCTCAGGGCTGTACCTACTATTCCGGCTCATGCGCCGAATAAAAGATAGAGGGTGCCGATGTCTTTATGATTAGTGGAGAATAATCATCGATTTATGAACATAGGTAAAATGGCTGATAAGGGCATTAGACTGTAAATCTAAGAATAGGGGTTTAGTCCCCTTTTTACCAAGCCCTGTGGTGAAGTTTCACGTTGAATTGCAAATTCAAAGAAGCAGCTTCAACCTGCCGGGGCTTCTCCCGCCTTTTTTTTCTTCGCGGCGGGAGAAGTAGATTGAAGCCAGTTGTTTAGGGTGTTTAGCTGTTAACTAAAGTTTCGTGGGGTAATAGCCCACCAATCTAGGAAGGGCTTAGCTTAATTAAAGTGACTGATTTGCGTTCAGTAGATGTGAGGTATTCTCTTGCAGTCCTTAGAACAGGTTCAGGAGTTAAGTGGATGGCACTTACTTAGGGCTTTGAAGGCCCTTGGTCTTTTTAACCTAAACTTCTAGAGTAGTGTAAGTATTATTGGGGATAGTGGGAGTAGTATGGTTGAGATTACAATTAGTAAGGGAAGTAGGGTTGTGTTTTTTGTATTTTCGAATTGTCATTTTATTTTTATAATATTTATTGAGGGGAATAAAGTTAGTGTTGTTGCGTATGTTAGTCGCATATAGAAGTAAAGATTTAGTAGGGCAGTGATTGCCATAAATGTTGCTATGATGATTATGTTGTTTTTTGTGAGTTCATGGATGATTATTCATTTGGGGATGAAGCCTGAAAGGGGAGGGAGGCCTCCTAGTGATAATATAATTGTTAGGATTAGTGAGGTGATTAGTGGGAATTTGTTTCACATGTGGGATAGTGATAGGGTAGTCGTGGATGAATTGAGTATAAATAGTATAAAGGCTCCGAGTGTTATCATAATATAAATTACAAGGTTTAGTAACATTAGAGTAGGGTTATATGTTGTTACGGCGATCATTCATCCTATATGGGCGATTGATGAGTATGCTAGGATTTTTCGTAGTTGTGTTTGGTTAAGGCCTCCTCAGCCCCCTATTAGAACAGATATAGTGGCTATAGCTATTAATAGGTTTGGATTTGTGGATGGGGAGATTTGATATAAGATGGATAGGGGAGCGATTTTTTGTCAGGTGAGTAGAATCATTCCTGATGATAATGGGATTCCTTGGGTTACTTCTGGTACTCAGAAGTGGAAGGGAGATAGTCCTAGTTTTATTGCTAGGGCCACTGTTATTATGTTTGATGCGATTGGATCGGGTATGTTTAGTACTGCTCATTGTCCTGTTAGCAGTAGGTTGATGGTGATTCCTAGCATGAGGAGTATGGATGCGGTGGCTTGGGTGAGAAAATATTTTGTTGAGGCCTCCATGGCTCGTGGATTAAATTTTTTTATTAGAATGGGGATAATGGCTAGTATATTTATTTCAAATCCGATTCAGATTGTTAATCAGTGGGAGCTGATTAGTACTATAATGGTTCCTGAGATAACGGTTGATATAATGATGGTGAGGATGGGGGGTTTAATTAGTATGGGAAGGGAATAATCCAACATTTTCGGGGTATGGGCCCGATAGCTTATTTAGCTGACCTTACTGTAGAATTTAGTGTAAGTTTGGTAGCACGGAGATTTTTGAATTCTTAGGATTAGGTTCGATCCCTATAGTTCTAGAAATAAGAGGGCTTGAACCTCTATAATTTACTCTATCAAAGTAACTCTTTTGTCAGACATATTTCTTATGTTTGGGGGGGAATGCTTGCTGTTATGATGGGTAGGGCCATGTGTCATATGCATAGGGCTAAAGTTAGGGGAAGGAAGTTTTTTCATAGTAAGTGTATAAGTTGGTCGTAGCGGAATCGTGGGTAGGATGCTCGGATTCATAAGAAGGAAATGGTTAGTAGAAGTGTTTTTATGGTGAAGTTAATAGAATATAATTCTGGTAGGTAGGGAGTGTGGAATGCACCGAAGAATAGGATAGTTGTGAGGATATTTATTATGATAATGTTAGCGTACTCGGCTAGGAAAAATAGGGCGAAGGGTCCGGCTGCATATTCAACGTTGAATCCGGAAACTAATTCTGATTCTCCTTCTGTCAGGTCGAAAGGAGCGCGGTTGGTTTCTGCTAGGGTTGAGATGAATCATATCATGGCCAGGGGTCATGCGGGGAAAATTAGTCATAGGTGTTCTTGTGTGGTGATCAGTGTGGATAAAGTAAAGGAACCATTTATTAGTAGGACTGATAGAAGAATAATAGCTAGTGTCACTTCGTAGGAGATTGTTTGGGCCACGGCTCGGAGAGCTCCGATTAGGGCATATTTTGAATTTGAGGCTCAACCGGATCATAAGATGGAATAGACAGCTAGGCTTGATATTGCTAGCATGAATAGGACCCCTAGATTTATGTTGATGAGAGGGTAGGGTATAGGTAGTGAAATTCATATAGTTAGGGCTAACGTTAGGGCTAGGATTGGGGCCATTACAAATATGGTAATAGATGATGTTAGAGGTCGTAGGGGTTCTTTAGTGAAAAGTTTTACGGCGTCTGCAATTGGTTGTAGGAGTCCGTAAGGGCCTACGATGTTTGGGCCTTTGCGAAGTTGTATATATCCTAGGACTTTACGTTCTACTAGCGTTAGGAAAGCTACGGCGAGTAAGATAGGTACGATCAGTGAGATGATATTAATTAAAAACATAGTGTTAGGAAGAGGATTTGAACCTCTGGGGATAAAAGTTTAAGTTTTACGCAATTACTGGCTCTGCCACCCTAACAAACCCTATTTCTAGGGTTATGGGGTCAGGTAGACTGACTAGATTGAGATTATATCATCTATTAGTCTTAAGGCGTTCCAGTAGAATGGGCCTTACTTCTCTTATCCTTTCGTACTGGGAGAAGTTGCTGTAATAGATAGAAACCGACCTGGATTACTCCGGTCTGAACTCAGATCACGTAGGACTTTAATCGTTGAACAAACGAACCTTTAATAGCTGTTGCACCATTAGGATGTCCTGATCCAACATCGAGGTCGTAAACCCTATTGTTGATATGAACTCTCGAATAGGATTGCGCTGTTATCCCTAGGGTAACTTGTTCCGTTGATCAAATTATTGGATCAATAAATGATAGGATGCTTTGACTGGTTTGTCTGTGCTTGTATCACTCGGAGGTTATTTTGTTCTCCGAGGTCACCCCAACCTAAATTACTAATCCATTAATAAGGTTGTGTTAGACCCGGTTGGTGATTAAGTAGACTTATTATGGGTTAGTTAATTAAAGCTCCATAGGGTCTTCTCGTCTTATTAGTTTATTCCCGCCTCTTCACGGGAAGGTCAATTTCACTGATTGGAAGTAAGAGACAGTTAAACCCTCGTGTGGCCGTTCATACAAGTCCTTATTTAGAGAACAAATGATTATGCTACCTTTGCACGGTCAGGATACCGCGGCCGTTGAACTAATGTCACTGGGCAGGCAGTGCCTCCAATACTGGGTATGCTGGAGGTGATGTTTTTGGTAAACAGGCGGGGTTTGTGTTTGCCGAATTCCTTTTACTTCTTTTAATCTTTCCTTACTGCACTCCTGTGTTGGGCTAACAATTGGTTTGATAGGCGTTTTATTAGTGGTTTGTTCTTATCATGTTGTTAACTATCAGCGGGTATCCGTTGACTGTTATAAGCTTGTGCAGGGAGAAATACTTCTTGTTACTCATACTAGCATTATTGCTTCTATTGTTAGATAGATTAGCCCAGTAGTGTATTAGGAGTTGGGAAGGGTTTTTGGAATTAAGTGGGTTGTATTGTTGAGCTTGAACGCTTTCTTAATTGGTGGCTGCTTTTAAGCCTACTATGGTTTTGTCCAGTTTTACTCTCTAAGGAAGGCTGTTTCCTTGTTCTAAAAAGCTGTACCTTTTTAGACTATATTTTAAATTTACATTATAATTTTTGGGTTTGTAGGTAAATTTAAAGTTGAACTGAGATTCTGTTCTGGGCAACCAGCTATCACCAGGCTCGTTGGGCTTTTCACCTCTACCTATAAATCTTCTCACTATTTTGCGACATAGATGAGTTCATCCCTATGGATTGTTCACAGGTAGCTCGTCTGGTTTCGGGGGAGTTAGCTTAAGGTCTCTTCGCTAAATTGTTCTAGCTAGCTCATTATGCAAAAGGTACAAGGGGCAGTCTTTGCTGTCTATTACTTTAAATTATCTTTCATCATTCCCTTACGGTACTTTCTCTATGGCTCCAAGTAGAATTTCTATCTCCTATACTGTAATGAGTTGTTAAATGTTTTGATTTGGGGTTGCAGTGGTAGTTGAGTTGGTGTTTGGTTGGGCTAGCTTTGGTTCAAAGTGGTCACGTCATATGAAATCTTCTGGGTGTAAGCCAGGTGCTTTAGTTAAGCTACACTTTGGTTTATCCAAGCACACTTTCCAGTACGCTTACCTTGTTACGACTTGTCTCCTCTTGCTTTAGTTTGATTTTGTATTATGTAATACTTGAAGATGCTGCTTGAGGAGGGTGACGGGCGGTGTGTGCGTGCTTCATGGCCCTATTCAATTAAGCTCTCTGTTCTTAATTTACTACTAAATCCACCTTTAGTTTTCAGTTTTCATGAAAGCTTTCGTGAATATGTTCTTGGATTAGAAAATGTAGCCCATTTCTTCCCACTCCATGGGTTACACCTTGACCTAACTTTTTTATGTAATATTATTGTGCTTACTTTTCCTCCTTTTGAGGGTTTGCTGAAGATGGCGGTATATAGACTGGCTTAGCTAGGAGTGGTGAGGTTTATCGGGGTTTATCGATTACAGAACAGGCTCCTCTAGAGGGATATAAAGCACCGCCAAGTCCTTTGAGTTTTAAGCTGTTGCTAGTAGTTCTCTGGCAGACAATTTTGTTGAGTAAATTGTTTGTGTTTAGGGCTGGGCATAGTGGGGTATCTAATCCCAGTTTGGGTCCCAGCTATCGTGTTGTTAGAAACCATAAAGTCACTTTCGTGATATATTTTATATTAACAGTAGCTTTTTACGGCCTGGTTAAATTTTAACTTTAGTATTTTATAATCCTTGACACGTTTTACGCCGTGGGCCTATTAGTTTGGGTTAATCGTATGACCGCGGTGGCTGGCACGAAATTTACCAACTCTTAATATTAACATGACTTAGTCAAACTTTCGTTCATGGCTTAATTTTTATCACTGCTGTGTCCCGTGGGGGTGTGGTTGAGCAAGGCGTTGTGGGCTACTTGTCTAGTGTGCCTGATGCCCGCTCCTTTTAATCGGTTTGGATTTAGAGGGCATTTTCACCGGGATGTGGAGACTTGCATGTGTAAGTCTGTTAACAATTAATAGGAAGGCTAGGACCAAACCTTTGTGTTTATGGAGTCTTATGACTCTTCTAGGCATTTTCAGTGCCTTGCTTTAATTTGATAAGCTACATTAAC